AAAAAATTGTGTCTTTCACAATGGAATCGGATAAGTGAGATTTCGAGTAAGTGTTTCCATAAGCTTCTTCTGTATGAAGAAATGATTCATCGAAATAATGAGTCACCATCGATATCGACAGATCTGAGATGGCCAAATGTTCGGGAGTTCCTCTATTCAATCCTTTTCCTTCTTCTTGTTGCTGGATATCTCCTTTTTTCACACCTTATCTTTTTTTCCCGAGCCTATAGTGAGTTACAGAGAGATTTCGCAAGGGCCCAATCTTTGATGATTCCATCATACATCGTGGAGTTGCGAAAACTTCTGGATAGGTACCCTGAACATCATTCTTTAAAGAAGCTCTTTCTAGTTGCTCTGGAAAAATTAGTAGATTATCTAGAAGAACTATGGGTGTCTGCCTCTGGCGGCAAGATGCTATGGGGTGGACGCAAATCTTTTCTTATCCATCTCTTCGATCTCATCAGTATCACACCAAATCCCATCAATCGAATCGCTTTTTTGAAAAATACGAGACATCTAAGTCATACAAGTAAAGAGCTCCATTCATTGATAACAGAGCTAGGGGATTTCTCTTCTCTCTGTTCTGGTCAACGTTATCGTTATGATCAAATAATAGAAAATGTGAACGGTCATTGTTGTTTGATTGACGATAAAATAGAATCCTGGATCGCGAACTGTGATGCGATTGAGGATAAAGAAAGAGAATTCTTGGTTCCGTTTTCCACCTTAACGAGAGAAAAAAGGATTGATCAAATTCTATTGAGTTTGACTCATAGTGATCATTTATCAAAGAATGACTCTGGTTATCAAATGATTGAACAACCGGGAGCAATTTACTTACGACACTTAGTTGACATTCATAAAAAGGATCTAATGAATTATGAGTGCAATACATCCTGTTTAGCAGAAAGACGGATATTCCTTGCTCATTATCAGACAATCACTTATTCACAAACCTCGTGCGGGGCTAATAGTTTTCATTTAGCATCTCATGGAAAACCCTTTTCGCTCCGCTTAGCCCTATCCCCCTCTAGGGGTATTTTAGTGATAGGTTCTATAGGAACTGGACGATCCTATTTGGTCAAATACCTAGCGACAAACTCCTATGTTCCTTTCATTACAGTAGTTCTGAACAAGTTCCTGGATAACAAGACGCCTAACGGTTTTGATATTGACGAGAGTGGCTTTTTTGATGAGTATGGTGACGAGGCGGACGATTACGAGGGCAGTTTTTTTGATTTTTTTTACGATGACAGTGACGATTTTGAGGATAGTGACAGTGACGATTATGAGCCTGGTGATATGGACGATTATGAGCCTGGTGATATGGACGATTTTGTTGATAGCGAGATGACGGAGTTGCTAACTACGACGAATGTGCCACTTGTGTATCAGATGCTGGACGAGGAAATAGACGAATTTTATATCACCCTTCAATTCGAATTAGCAAAAGCAATGTCTCCTTGCATAATATGGATTCCAAACATTCATGATCTGGATTCGAATGAGTCGAATTACTTATCCCTCGGTCTATTAGTGAACCATCTCTCCAGGGATTGTGAAAGATGTTCCACTAAAAATGATATTCTTGTTATTGCTTCGACTCATATTCCCCAAAAAGTGGATCCCGCTCTAATAGCTCCGAATAAATTAAATACATGCATTAAGATACGAAGGCTTCTTATTCCACAACAACGAAAGTGCCTTTTCACCCTTTCATATACTAGGGGATTTCACTTGGAAAAGAAAATGTTCCATACTAATGGATTCGGGTCCACAACCTTGGGTCCCAGTGTACCAGATCTTGTAGCACTTACCAATGAGGCCCTATCGATTAGTATTACACAGAAGAAATCAATTATAGACACTACTACAATTAGATCTGCTCTTCATAGAAAAACTTGGGATTTGCGAGCCGACGTAAGACCGGTTCAGGAGCATGGGATCCTTTTCTATCAGATAGGAAGGGCTGTTGCACAAAATGTACTTCTAAGGAATTGCCCCATAGATCCTATATCTATCTATATCAAGAAGAACTCATGTGACGAAGGGGATTCTGATTTGTACAAATGGTACTTCGAACTTGGAACGAGCATGAAGAAATTAACGATACTTCTTTATCTTTTGAGTTGTTCTGCCGGATCGATCGCTCAAGACCTTTTGTCTCCCCCCGGACCCGATGAAAAAAATAGGATCACTTCTTATGGACTCGTTGAGAACGATTCTGATCTAGTTCATGGCCTATCTGATCTAGTTCATGGTCTATTAGAGTTAGAAGGCGCTCTGGTGGGATCCTCGCCGACAGAAAAAGATTCCAGTCAGTTTGATAATGATGAAGTAGAAGGGACAGAAGAGGAAGTAGAAGGAACAGAAGATGAAGTAGAAGGAACAGAAAAAGATGAAGTAGAAGGGACAGAAAAAGATGAAGTAGAAGGGACAGAAGATGAAGTAGAAGGGACAGAAGATGAAGTAGAAGGAACAGAAAAAGATGAAGTAGAAG